CAGTTGCCTTTGGCGTATGTAATAGAATATAAGTTTCAAAAAATCCTATCTGCCTTAAGGAATGAATTTATAGAGATAGAGGAAGAGAAGAAGCTATTTGCGGGAGAAGGGCGGTTTGACTCTATATACGCTATTTTAGTCGCTTCATGACGGATGCGAAAGTCACCTTACGAAACTTTCGTTATTGGGTTAGCCATACACTTTACTTTACATCTTTCTAGCGATTCACATGGCATCATCAAATGATACAAGTATTGGATAAGAATCTACAACGCACTAGAACGCCCTTGTTGACGATCCTTTACTAGTCTAAAGGTAACTCCCTTCGCCTTGTTTAACTTTTTCGCGTGGTGCCGCTGTACTCTATAAGCGCCAGATTCGCCCAGCCCTGAAAAAGTACGCTATGGCTTTTTGTTTTCATTCGAAAAGGCGAGAGAGAATACAGTAACTAGGTCGAAGACGCTCACTCAATGGAAGAAGCCATAAACTACCGGTGTGGTACCTGCGGCGAAGCCACCTGAGAATGCCAAGCCTGGTACTGATCGGAGTTATATATACGATCAATTAGATTGAGGAACAAGAAGCTATGAGCAGACACCAACAACCGTTACCGTTTTGACTGCAAACTGTTACCTCCGGTGGAGAAGACTAGAAACCAGCATGTAAGGTCTCATAGGGCTAGGATAGGAAGAGCAAAGTAGTCATCCCCGAGACGATTCATTTGCTTGCCTTCTTTCTTTGCTTGATTGCCTAGTTTCTTCTAACATTTAATCAGTCCAGATGAGCTCTAAAGAAAGACTTGATTCAATGCCTTGACTGACTGAATCAAGCACCGACTTCGCTCTATTAGTAGTTTGAACTTGAATCACTACTCCCTCCTCTTGCAAGTGCTATTAACTATTTCCTTCTAGCTTGAAGCCTCTAGGCAAACTTCACTAGTTTCATTCCGTAAAGTCAACCATCTCGGTAGCTGTTCTAGTTCACAAAGATTCAAGTAGTGTAGTGCTTTCTCTCGGGATTCATTCAACTGCTTAGGAAGGACAGCTAGCAGCGGATCTGGAAGACCGGATATTCCGTATTATAGCCACTCTCAATCCAGATGAACTAGATTGAAATTGAGTCCTTACCTTCATGCCATTCTTTATTGTCTTTATTATACGCAAGTACTTCTTTATTCCGCTTTGACTTCTTTCGAGCTGACTTACTAATTAGTCGACTTACTAATTAGTCAATGCCTGACCTTATTTTATTGAAAGAAGTGGTTTGAACTCTGACTCTAGCCTATCTTGCAGCTTAGCTTAGACCGGATCTTTCAATGAAAAGAGCTGACTTCAAGCGCTTACTCAATGGCAAGGCCTCGCAGTAAGAATCAACAAGCACTGCAGGTGGTTCCTGCTTACTCTTATCCGGTGTTCAACCAGCTGGCACCTCCTCATGTAAACAATGTCTCCCAGACTCCTCAACTCTACCAGCAAACTTCTCCGCCACCATTTCAACCCCTTTTCCTCAGCCTCAAACGCCCGCCCCCTTCTTAGTCAATGGGGCACAGCAGGTTCGGCATCTACTACTACTACAAAAGAGAGAATCCACTTCAGCTAACCACTCTTTGTTTTGTAAGGCAGAGCTATTTTCTGATCCGATACGAGAATGAATTCAATAAAGGGCTTCAGCCTATTGCCAACAAACATTACTTTCGTGGAGCCTATTATATTATATATTATATATTATGGAACGGCTTGTTTGGTTTGGTAAGAATCTACTCTATTCAATTACCTGGGTTTAGTCTTAAAAAAAGAGAGTTAGAGTACCCCGGGTACTTATACTTAGGACTTATTTTAGAAAAAGTCAGAAGAAAACTCTTTTCTTTGCTCGATATTAGCAATATTGAAAGTCTAGCAACAAGGGTTTTTGAATTCAAAAAGTTCAGACGCCGCAAAAGAAGAAAGGCCACCCCAAACAAAGCTTGAAGTGAAGGCTTTATTTAGTTTCTAGAATAGCTAGAGTAGCAGGAAAAGAAGATGCTACTAGTAAAGGCGTAATCGTAATTCTAATCCTCCTTTCCTCCTCTCTTACTATGCATCCTTTCAGGATCAGGCAGATTGAGAACCTTCCTTTTACTATGTATTTTTACAGATGTAATAGTAATGAAAAAGGTATATAATAAGAAGAATTCTATTCGACTAGGGTTTCCTATGTTTTAAATAGTAACTACATAAGGTGTGTGATTCTGAAAAGAAATTCAATAATAATTCTAAGCCAAAATAAAGAAAGAGATCTATATAGAAATATGCTTGAAACCATGTCGACAAAGGACCTCGAATCCGTTTTGCGTCAACCCAACCCTCCTGAAATCACTCCACGACTAACTGAGCTTGAAGCGACTTTCTTACTCATTCTATCTTTGTTAGTGAAGCGAGCTTTTTTTTATTAGGGATCACCTGTGCTATCAAAAAAATAAGGAATACCAGGCACGAAATTGCTCACCCGGCTCTTAAATAGAAATCCCTGCAGCCTTTAAATTTCAATTTCAATTTAAAAAGGGTGATATCATAAGCTGTTGTCGGAATAACTAGTAATATCATCGGTAAGAATTAAGCCAATTTCTCCTCTTTCTTTTCTGGGCTTGTTGGAATAAGAGCTTTTGTCGCCTTTCCTTTGTCCTTTGACATCGAATCGGTTGTGCTAGAATCAATGGCAGATAATGCCCTCTTGTCGTAAGTGAGCAGACGATTTCTCCCTGACATCACAGAAGACGATTTTCGGCATATGGCTACTTCTATTCTTGGGCATCCCGCCTCAAATAGACTAGGCTCCTTCATTCCTTAGAAACCTCCTTCATTCATGCCTTTTCTCGGTTACTCTTTCCCAGTTCCTAGCTCTAAGACTAGTGGAAGAAGGGGCAAGAGTGGCTTCGCTCCTACACCTTCCTACACGAAGGGCTGCTCTTACTCTTAGGAGTTCTCTTTCCTTGTTGCTAGAGTTATTTCTTCCTAGTTCTTTCTCTCCTAGTTATTCTCCGATCAATTGCTAGTGTTTTCGAGGAATCCCCTGTTCGCAAGAGATGGGACATTTTAATCAGAATCCCCTGCTAGCAATAATACTTGAATCTCTAGGGAGTATAATCAGTCCCCTTGCGCCTTCAAGCTTTCAACTGATTGAAAGAGATGTGATGCTTGACAAGAGTATGCCAAGTGAACTTCCGGAAAGAAAACAGTTTGTTTTCTCATTTTACTTCCTGATTCCGCTTTCAAACTAATTGCTCGGAGAGCTGACTGGCTTAAAATAGCTCTTGTCCTTCCCCTGCTCTGGCTCTCGAAGACTCCTTGCTTATGGTTTGCTGCCCTGGACCCTTTTATGGAATGGTATCTCGGTGAACAAGGTAGCTGTGTCACAGATATTCCGTTAATATACGTGGGATGAAAGCCAAGCCCTTTCTTCTTCTTTCGGACTGGGATTCGATTTTTCAACTTCCAGATACGGTTCGACAGAGGAAGCCGCGACTGAAGCGACTGTGAGAAAGAAAGAATCTATCGAACTTGGACCCCATAGGAGTCAACCACAGACGGTTCCGCTCTATTGTCGTCATACCCTTGGGCTTGGGTTACCCACTGGCAGGAAGCCCCCATTGTGCCTCTCAAGATGGGCTAATTAAGGTGGCCCACCTTTGTCTCCCAGTCAGTGACGAGTCCAACCCTTCTCTCCCTTTAGTGGCTACATCGGTCTGCGGGCTTCCTTCAACATTTCCCTTTCTTTACTGGAGATGCATTCTTATTAACCTTACCTTGCTTTCGTCCTTCTCGAACCTGAGTAGGCCTGCATCAATTAGATCCTGGATTCTATGCCTTAGAAACATCGGTTGGTCCAGTGTCCTATTCCACCCATATGAAACTCACAACGAGCATTGGGGTCATAACTTCTGGGTGGAGGATTTGACGGTGGCCTGAGAGGGTGGATAGGGCATCCAATTTCCTTGGCTTCTTGCCCCCTCTTCCTTGGTGACTTGGAGGAACTTGCGGAACCATCGGTCGAGGTAAAAGGATCGGCTGGGCTTCTTTGGTAGGGGTCCACTTAAGGTAGTCGCGATGCATCCTTGGAGACGGGCGATTAACCGTGCTTGTCTGACTAACTTCAACCTTTTTTCCTCTTACCCGTATTCCTACGGAAGCTCTGTCTCTTTCTTGGTACCTTTGCGGAGTCATGACTAACGGAGTGGGGGTAGCCTGATGAAAGACTGGGAGGCTTCGTTCGCGTAAGCTCAATGCTTAGGGAAGAGTTATGGCTGCGAAAAAGGTAGCCGTCCTTCCATGCCAAGCCAGCACATGGACCGGATTGGTACTAGAAGGGGATAATTACCTTCAACATATGTCCTAGCCCTAAGGGATTGGAGGAAGAGCTTTACATTTTGCTAAGTTAAGAGCAATTCAAGATCCAGAGTCTGATAGAATGCCTTATTTGGCACTTTAAGCCTATCAACCTACCTTATGAGCTGTTTTGAATTGCCACTATCTCTATGTAGGGAAATTGAAATGCTCATCCGAAACGGGACACAAGGATGATCAGAGAAAAATTCACTGGATTAATTGGGAGTCGCTATGCAAGTCGAAGAAGGAAGGTGGTATGGGGTTCAGACAAATTCACAATTTCAACTTGGCTATGTTAGCTAAGCAGGGATGGCGATTAGTGCATTATGAAGATTCTTTGCTAGCTCAAGTTCTCAAAGCCGGGTACTATCCGTCTTCCGATTTCATGCAGGCCTCTCTCGGTTACAACCCGAGTTACACTTGGAGAAGTATTCACGCGGCTAGACAGGTTCTCCACAAGGGTTTATGTTGGCGGATTGGGAATGGAAGAAGTGTGAGGATTTGGAAAGATGGTTGGCTACCTAAACAGTGTGGTTTTCGGGTATGGTCTCGGTCGAACCTGCTGGACGAGAATGCAACAGTTGACTCTCTACTGCAAGAGGATGGTCTCGGTTGGAATATCCCCTTGTTAGAACAGGTCCTGCTGCCTTTTCTTTTGAAGTAGCACAGGTTAAACAACTTTATCTTAGTCCCCGACAACCCCAGGACAAATTAGTGTGGCAGTACTCTAAGACGGGATCATACACAGTCCGTAGTGCATATCATCTCCTCATGCTGCAACCAGCTTTGACCAGCCCAGGTACGTCATCAGGAACTCAAAATGTTGTTAAAGTTAAATGGCATGGTGTGTGGAGCCTCAACATCCCCCCAAAGGTGAGACATTTTATTTGGCGTGCCCTAAATATAAATAATGCTCTTCCTTCGGTAACGGAGTCTTAGCCTAACCGCTTCCTTCCTTTAGCCAGATTAACTGGAATATTCACCTCACTCCCAGTCTGCTAGTTGAGTCTCCCTCCTATCTCTTGGTCTCCTTTTAAGTATTACACTCGTACGGTAGCTACTCTTGCTCGTATGGTTATCTGTCTATCAGACGTGAGAAAAATTCTTTCTAGCTTGGCCTCCTGAGTCTTCCTCCTTTCAAATCTGCATACCATCGAAAGAAGTCAATGAGAATAGCTAAACAACTTAGAGAGATAGCATTCTTCTCTTATGATATTTTGGAATGCAGCCTTTTAAATTTCAATTTAAAACAAGTTCAAAAGCGATTCTAGGAAGATCGAGTCAGAATCCGCATAACCCCTGCGGTTGTTGACGAGACCGTCACTAAGAGAGGGCTTCATGGGAGTAGGTCTCGCTTCTCGAAGGCGTAGGTCAGGTGTTAATGTCCTAAGCAAGGACCTTCATTTGCGATCCGCGTCTGCGACGATGATCAAGTAAGAACTGATATCCGCTCATCCTTTCCTTTCTGAAGTTCCCTAAGGTTAGGAGCCCGGTTCGGCTCTTCCTATGAAATGATTAGGCCTTCCCGAACCCCACGCGAGGGGAAGACCGGCAGCACGCAGAAGAGTTCCAAGAGGACCTTATTTGAACTAGTTCCAAAGGGGTCGTAGCGAAAGCAAGAAAGATGTTAATAGCAAGACCCTTTCCTGAATCAAAATCTCTCTTCTTACCAGCTACTGCGATCAATCTCCGATCCCTCTCTTCATTGTAGAATGCCGTGTAATGCCGTAGTCCAAAGATAAGAGCTGCATTCGTAGGTCTATCAAACCTGAGTTTAGGGTACCGATAAGGTAATCCACCAAGAAAGGCTTTGAATCGTGAGATAGGGGTATAGGACCTACGGCTTTCTAGTTACGTATGAGTAAGCATATACTTATTTCCAGTCTCTTTAGTCTACTCGACCTTTTAATTTGAAATAGGGATAGGAGTGCATTTTTGGGATAGAATTCGGTATAAGGCAAAGAAAGATCAATCAGAGATTGAACTCAAACTCCTCATTGGGCATTCAGGGATGAATGCTTTATATCATTACAATAGGCAGTGGAAATACATCCAAAGAGGACTAAGAGCAGTATCCTATGAATCAATCCCCAGAGGTCTTTAAGCTGAAAACTGGAGTTTAGGCCCCCGATAAGGTAATCTTCGGTTCTGCTCCAAGAGATCAAGAACCCTTTGAATTCACTTTCATAGCCTTAATTTGAATTCAGGCAATCGCTTTCAGTAAGAGAGTTGAAAGAAAGAAAGGAAAGCCCCCTTTCCTGGAAAGCCCCTTCATATTAGTTAGAGACAGAGCTACTGTCCTCAGAGCTCTTAGGGACCACTCGATAGTCGTACCACCATGGTCTTTCTCTATTGGACTGAACTTCGATGGAAAATGTTTTCTTAGCCCATGAGCTCGTGCGAAACTGACACCATTGAGATTGAAAATGGTTTTCAAGTCGATTTTCCCTTAGCATTTCATGCTTATTCTAATATCGTATTCTAAGGTCATACTTCTCAGACCGATATGGCATGCTTAGCCGACTTGGCATTTTATGCCCACTCTATGGCAGCCGACTAGGCATTGAATGCATACCCCAACCCCACTCTATGCTTATCCGGCATTTCATGCCCTAAGTGTTCAGTCCCAACGCTAAAGCTAAAACTTAGCCGAATAAAGGCAGAAAGCCGATTTCTATTTATAAAGGGAAAGATATCTGACCGAGCACTTGAATCCAGAGATTCTATCGGCACGGGTATCCCGTTTCAACGAACTCACTCTGAAACCACCAAATACTGACTGGCCAGTTAGGACAAGGGAAAAAATTCAAGTATCACCAAACTTGGGTATCTTCTTTCAGGGTGATAGTTTAAGAGCAAGGCCTTGACTTTGAATTTACGTCGAGATCATTAGAATTTGCTCTTAGAGCTAAATCGTCAATCTCTTCTTCCCAGGCAGGATTAAGGGAAAAGGGATTACCCCTCCCCCCTCCGGTACAAACTGATATTGATCAATATCCGCTTCACGAATTCGTCGAAGACGAATATCGGAAAAGATCCGTTCAGCTTGTTCCTGAACGGCGATGGATTCCCCGCTATAGGAATCTTTCCAGCAGCCCCGCTTTGCTTTTGAAGCGGTCGGGGCCGGCTATTCTCTCTAAAACCTGCCTTGATCGTGTAAGAGAATTCTGAATTCGCTTGCAGCTCTTACTCGCTTTCAACCCTTTGAAAGCTACTGGCGAGGAAGACGGGGACTAGTCTAAGCCCACCGCCAAAGTGGAGTTCTTCTATCTGGGACGGATTTTTTGACAATTAGGCATTAGCAGTTGGTGGAAATCCACAACGAATGAGTTCTAACCTTTCTTTTTTTTTTTTCTCGAACCAAGAGATGCAATGAAGTTCCTCCCCCTTTCAGTGCTCTAATCTACTAGGGATGGAGTGAAGCTGGAAGGCTGTGTCAAGAAAAAGGCTAGTGAAATAAATGCCTCAGAAGAGCAAGGTGCAACCGTCTCTCTTACCGAGCTTTCTGGGAAAGAAAGGAAATCGGTTTTGGTTGGCAGCAAAATGTTTGACGCGGGGTATCTTTTACTAGGCGGCAATTCTCATGGTTCAGGGTTCTGTATGTCAACTGCTTTACCGGCTCTCTCATAGCTGATGCAAGAAAAAAGAGCTCTCTCTGGTCTTAATTGACCACGGATCAGGTCACGCTTGCCCATGATGCACGAGCTAACCAACTACTTGGGAAGTCATCCATTGCTCTCCCTATCTTATTCTTTTTGTACTTATCACGATCAATTCCTTTTCAAATTCTGCTACTAAAGCACTTCTTTGGGCAAATGCGAACCTCCCATTGCCTAGGCTCGCTCTCTATTGCTGTAGCTGAGTCCGTCTATGGACTGCTCCTTCCTGGTATGTAAATGGTAGACGGGGTTCAAATACCGATTCCTGGTTTTCTAAAGCACCTTTATTTTAGGATCCTCAGAAGGTAATCCCCTTACTTAACTTAATATAAGGGGTCAACAAAGACCAGAAATCAATGTATAAAGAACCACATAGACCCCATATACTAATAATTACCTATGAAATAATCTCTCTCAGTTGATGGGATAAAATAGGCGATTTTGAATATCTCTTCTTACCTGACCTGGAAGAGGAACCGTTGGTGGAATCACCTCCCACTTCACTTCTCTTAATTTGCTTTCACAAATAAACAAAGCCCGGGATAAAGCTTTATTAAAGCAAGGCTACCGATGAAAGAGAGATAGTGATTCGTTGATGTTGATGAAAGAAATGATTGGTTTCAACTTAGGGTCAGGAGAAACCCTCCATATTGCTCTTCTATCTCAAGGTTCAACCAGCCTAAGGAGAAGGACGGGGGGGAAGTCTTAACCAGACGCCAAGGCGTGAAAATATCCTATCCGGATCCATCCGAGCCAAATCTTTACTTTAGAAAGGTATTCACCGCTCATCCAAGTGGGAAGAACTAAGACTTGAATTTCAACTATGCCGAGGGGAATCGATTGATTAGGTCGACTAAGAAAACCTCCGTCACAGAAGCCCGGGAAACTTCGATTTCACTTCTCATTCTATCGTATCAAGGCGATAGCTTCGGATTCAGACATTCCGATATCGTCCTTATGTTATGCCTGAGCCCTCTTTTCATCTAACTATAAATATCGTATAAAGAAGAAAGTAACTTTTACGCCCAAAAACTCCCATGCTTTTGTTTGGTCAACAACCAACCACAACTCTCGTTTCCTTCAAAAAGACTCCTACAGGCTTGACGGAGTTAAGCTGTCTGGAGGGAAGAATTCAATCTCAATCCATCATGCCTCAACTGGATAAATTCACTTATTTTACACAATTCTTCTGGTCATGCCTTTTCCTCTTTACTTTCTATTTTACACAATTCTCCTGGTCATGCCTTTTCCTCTTTACTTTCTATTTTTCTATATTCTTACTGAGATCGCTATGGTATGTCCCTTATGAGAAATCTCCATCATGGAAGAGAGTCTTTTTTTACTTTCTATTTGAGCCGATCATTTATAAGATGAAACTTTTCATTTTTTTATGGAAATTTTTCCTAACCTCTCTGACTAATCCAAGGCCTCATTCTTGGAAAGAATTTTTTTACTGGATTTATGAAAGATTTAAAGTTATATATAGGCTTTACCTTCTTCTTTTGGCAGAACACAAAAAAAAAAGAACGAAGAAGTAAGGAAATGAGACGACTCTTTCTTGAACTATATCATAAACAGATCTTCCCCTCCACACCAATCACGAGTTTTTCTTCATTCCTCTCGTATATCGTCGTAACGCCCTTAATGCTAGGTTTTGAAAAAGACTTTTCATGTCATTCCCATTTAGGTCTGATTCGGATCTCTCCGTTGTTTCCTTTTCCTCCCGCACCTTTTCCTCGAAATGAGAAAGAAGATGGTACACTCGAATTGTATTATTTAAGTGCTTATTGCTTGCCAAAGATCCTACTTCTACAATTGGTAGGTCACCGGGTTATTCAAATAAGTTGTGTTTTCCGTGGTTTTCCCATGTTACAACTTCCGTACCAATTCGGTCGATCCGGAATGGATTGGTTAAACATTCCATTAGGGAGCCTGGTCTTGACTCTTCTGTGTGGTATTCATTCTCGTTCGGCTCTTGGA